AAAATATAATTATATAATTGAATTGGCCCTTGGATACAAATCACGAGAATGTATATTCTTCCTCAAATCTTTCGTTGAGAGGTAAAGGATTAAATCCTTTTAAGAAATAAAGTTTTTGCTCGGAATATAAATCAAACCGAAGGACCCCTTAACTCTTAAGGGGATTAATAGAACGAATCACACTTTTACCACTAAACTATACCCGCTACAACGCGATTATTGTATATAAAGGGACCCTTTGTCGAACAGAGGAAGTGGGAGTAATCAAGATAGGATCACAAGATAGGAGCATAAACACTCCTTAAATTTAGAGCCTTGCCCTGCCGCCTTTTGTCAGAAGACTTGTATAGGAGTTTTGATAGATAGGGTTCGACAAAAGGACTTAGTCATAACATAAAAATAGATTGTGCAAAAATCCATAGTTTTTTTTATTATTTATTCTAGTATTCTAGTTATTCTAGTAAAATAAATGTAATAGTAAAATAAATGTAAATAATAAATAAAAAGTAAAGAGGAATAAAAAAAAAATAGAAATGCTATTTGGATTCTATATCCTAGGAACGGAAATAGTACTTCTTCTGCTTCTGATTGTTGATTCAATCCAATAACAAGATTTTTGTTACAACAAGTCAGATCGCAGAATCATAGAAAAAAACGATTTATTTGAGTTGAAAATAAAAAAATGAGCCCGGCCGGGTACTGACCAGGCCGGTCCGTGTAAATTGGAAATAAAAAAAGTCCCCTTTGAGCGAACTTTTGAGCGAAATAAAAGCGATATTCTTTCTTTTTTTTTGAGATATCTCTTTAGAGCCCTTGTTTTATTTATCTTATAGAATAGAAATGATATAGAATAGAATATAAATGAAATGGAATTCCTGAAAAAAGTTGTATATATCTATAGAAAAGTTGTATATATATATTCTATATAATAAATATATAATAAATCCATATCTATATAATAAAATTAAGAATCTATATATCTATAAATTAAGAATACTCTATCTAAATAAATAATAATCTATATAACCTATATAACAAAGTAAAGAAGGGCTTTTTTCAAGCATTTCTTTTTGCGTGCTGTAACATAGTAATTATCTTTTCTCAATTAGGAGAGATGGCTGAGTGGACTAAAGCGTCGGATTGCTAATCCGTTGTGCGAGTTATTCGTACCGAGGGTTCGAATCCCTCTCTTTCCGTTTCGGTTTTTGATAGTGGAATAGATCAAATCCTAATACCATTTCTAAAAATGAAGCAAGGAACTCCCCTTTTTTTATTCTTCGCGTCCAGGATTACGTCCCGGATCATTAGATAGGAATCCGAAGATGAAGAGAGAAACAAAGAATATCACTACGGTGTAAACAAAGAGTTTAAGAGTAAGCATTACACAATCTCCAAGATCATTTTTTTTTGGAAAAAGAAGAGAATAGATTCCCCGTTTTTATACCACATATCCTATTTTGAGACCAAGAAATAAAGTGATTTCTATAAATAAAGTGATTTCTATAATTTCTAGAAATCGAAAAGAATTTTCAGAAATTAACTTGTAATAAGAGTTGAGTTTTTCATTACAAAAAAAATTCTTTCATACCAACAATTCTATATTGTGGCGGACTCTAATCTAAATAAAATAGGGTTCTTCGGCGAAAAAGGGTCAGAATGAGGAAATGGGATGATCCAGATTTATCATGGCTATCCAAGAATTTCAATCTTTGAATTGAGGGTTTGTAAGACTTATCTGATCTTTTCAATTGTTAGAATTTTTTTTTCTTGAATAAATTAGGACAGTATTAAGGATCTCATCGAAAACTTACAGCAGCTTGCCAAACAAAGGCTAAGAGAAAAAAGAGAACCGGTATTACTGGCATAAAATCTACGATTGGATTCAAAAAAGCATAGGCCTCGGGCAATTTGGCGAATAAAAAACTACTCGAAAAAAGGGCAGAATTAAAACAGATACAGATCAAATTAAAGATATTAAGCATAACAAAATTTTGTTCTTGGAGATAATTTTGATTGAGTTATTAATATGTTTTTTGATTTGATATAAGGAAAAAAAATGAAAAAAGGAAAATAAGACAGAATAAACAATACTTCTTTGAACTCACCCAATCAAAAAGCCTTCAATTCTTACAAGAGAATAGAAGAAATCATACTTTCATACAATATCTTAATTGAATTATATGTAATGATCAATAAATTCGGTTTAATTTTCTATCCATACGTGCCAAAATCCTAGCAAGAATCTAATCTATTCGATAGCTATTTGGAACTGGAATTGACGAACAAGGAATACCCATATTAGTGTTTAGTAGTTTCAAATAGAAATCTAAATGGGGCGTAGCCAAGTGGTAAGGCAACGGGTTTTGGTCCCGCTATTCGGAGGTTCGAATCCTTCCGTCCCAGAGCATACTCTTTTTATATATCAGAATAACGATATCCGAATCTAAATTGCTCTTTTTTTTTAATAACCTTCTTTCTAAATGTGATTCTTGCTTTTGATTTTTAATGATTTCTTAAGATTGGCACTCGAAGAACTGTGAGATTGGCGAATCGATTCTATCGAGTTATTTGATCTATCGAGTTATTTGAAGATGCAAAGTAGATTCAAAAAGATTAGTTTATTTGTGTTATTTATAATATTCGTGATATTATTATTAATTAATAATGATATTCTTAATTTTTTATTAATATTAATTAATTTTTTATTATTAATTAATTTTTTATTAATATTAATTAGAATAGTAAGTATAATAAAAGTTTAGAATAGTAAGTATAATAAAAGTTTAGAATAGTAAGTATAATAAAAGTTTAGAATAGTAAGTATAATAAAAGTAAAAAAAAAAAATATATATTTCATTCATATAATATGGGTTAATTTTAATTCTTATTGAGTCTTTTTCTTCTGAAATTATCTATTTATTTCAGAAATTTATTTCATATAGAAAGAAGAAGTAGAAATTTATTTCATATAGAAAGAAGAAGTATAGATAGATTACTATGTATCGACTGAACCAATGACTATTCATGATTCCATAATTGAATCAATGTTCCAAACTATAGGAATGTTATGGTAAAACTTCGTTTGAAACGATGTGGTAGAAAGCAACGTGCGACTTGAAGGACATGATCGATCGGCTGTGGATGTCAAAACCCACCACTTTCCATTATGTAGAAATGAAGGTGCTTTTGGATCGACATCCTTTGTTCTGTTCTATTATAATCCGTCTTTTTGTTGGGTTGTAATGTAAATAGTACAGGATGGAGCTCGAAGAGAAACATCCATTTTTCAGGGGCAAGGATCTAGGGTTAGTTAATGGAAATCAATAAGTTGGAACAACTTTGTAAGTCTATTTTTGATATAGAAATCGAAAGGCTCCGATTCAAACTATTTTCAAATAAAAAAAAAAAGAAAAATTGTTGGAATTGGTAAAACTCTTTCGATCAAAAGTGTATCATGCGGGAATTAATCGTTCATATGATTCTTTGATAGAAAGAAAAAAGAGAGAAAAAGGGGCATGTTGCTGCCATTTTTGAAATGATTAAATATCGCCGAAGTAATGTCTAAACCCAATGATTCAAGGCAAAGATAAAGGATCCTAGAACAAGGAAATACCCTTTTCAATTGTCTCAACAACTAGATCCAAATGAAGAATCAAAATAGATTCTAAACGAGACAAACAAAAAGGGGTTAGAGACCACTCAATAAAAGAATGCCTAAGGATTTTTTTGAGCATTTTGTTTGAGAGTTATTTGACTTGAGTTATGAGAGTACGAATGCTTTTTTTTTCTTCTTTTTTTCGAAAAAGTTCGAAAAAAAGACAGGTTAAAATGTCTAATTGTGATTTGCTGGGTTTATGGATCTTTTTGACATTCTAATTACATACATAGACATAACTTTTAATCATATCATTTTTTTCTCGAGCCGTACGAGGAGAAAACTTCTTATACGTTTCTAGGGGGGGTACTATTTAACTACATCTATCCCAATGAGCCGTTTATCGAATCGTTGCAATTGATGTTCGATCCCGAAGAGAGGGAAGAGATCTTCGAAAAGTGGGTTTTTATGATCCGATAAATAATCAAACCTATTTAAATGTTCCCGCTATTCTCTATTTCCTTGAAAAAGGAGCTCAACCCACAGGAACTGTTCATGATATTTTAAAGAAGGCGGGGGTTTTTACGGAACTTAGTCTTAATCAAACAACATTCAATTAATGAAATACAAAGAAGAGGGTGTGGATGACTCATATCTAGCTTTGCATAAATTTTTCTTTCTTATTTCCTCCCCCCTCTTTTGTTCTATTCATACTTTTTTATTTATTATTCGTATTTCTTATTGCTTTGCTACTATAAGAATATAGCTGCTATAGAATACCGTGTTCTATACCAACAAAACCAGAATTTATTGAGCTAATTTTATTGATATAAAATATAGAGAAAAAAGATCAATTGAATAAATGAAGTAATTGCATTTAAAAAAATAACATAAAATAAGATAAAAAAACAGATAAAATAACATACAGATAAAATAACATATAAAAATATAAAATATTAATAAAATATTAATAATAATAATAAATAATTTAATATTTAATAATAATGAATAATAAAAATGAATAATAAAATAATAATAAAAAAAAAAAAAAAAAATTGACTTAATTCTTTTTTTATTGTATTTCTTTATAGTCTTTTTTATATTTTTTATTCTTTTCTCAACATTTCTATTCAAAATTTACAATCATATTGACAACAGTGTATCGAACAAATATAATTCGATCGTAGATAAATAGATCTATTTATCCCCGCCCACAAGTTTGGCACTTCACTTCATTCAAATAATGGGTTCTTTGAATTTGTTGTGATACAAGAAGTTTTTTTATTTTGTAATTGTATTGAAACAAAAAAAGGATAACAATGGAATGAATAAGACAGGAGGCGGTCCACAAATTTGCACTTATTCTATTTCTATGTTTTCATCTAAGAATTTCGTCTATTCTATT